GAATGGGTTATATCGGGGAACAATCAAAAAAAAAATTTCACCTTCAATCATAAATAAAATTTCGTTAGAAAATTTAATAGAGACAATGGAAATTAATAAGATTCATAGTCTCCTTCTTCCTGATACTGATTACCAAGAGGTTGAACAGAAAATAGACCGATTTGATAAAAAAACTTTTTCAACGGAAAATCGTCATTTATTTACTTTAATCAGTAAATTTGATAGAGAATCGGAATCGAGTTTAAATTGGAAGGGCCTCTCTTTATTTTCAGAAAAAGAACAAGGAAGGATTGGTTCAGAAAAAAGAGCCAAATTTTACAAATTTTTATTGAATACAATTCTAACTAGCCCTAATGGTCAAAAAACAAAAAAAAAATTTGTAATAAAAGAAATCAGTAAAAAAGTCCCTAGATGGTCATACAAACTTATTACCGAATTGGAATTCCTGTCTATATCTATAGACATAAATAATATAAAAGACATAAATAATATAAATAAACTAGATATATAAAAAAACTATAGATATAAATAAAAAAAGTAGTAAATTAATAAAAAGATTGCTACAAAAAAGAAATACAAGAAAAGATAAGAAGAGATGCGCCCACTACCTACAGATTTGATACCTTCGCCTACAAAGAAACTCAAAACACCAACTCCATTAGTAATTCCATCAATTACTCGTCTATCAAAAAAAGAAGTTAACTTGGCCAATCCTCTTATTCCCCCAATAAAGAATCTTGCATAAAAAGCATCTATGTAACCACGATTATATGACCAATCATATATACCATTTATTATTTTGTCCAAAAAAATTCTTTTAGGACCTGTTTTAACAAAAGAGTTAATTAAGTCCCAATTTTGCAAAGATGAATAAACAGGTTTATATAAAAAAAAGGCTATAAATATTCCAAAAAGAGCTATACTAACTGAAAAAATAGCATCTTTCAAAAATTCATACCAATCTATTGAATTATTAAAATTTTGATGTAAAAGGTTTATAGAAGGAGTTAACCATTTTGATAATATGTCCAAATACAATCCTCCTTGGTTGAAAGGAATTCCTAGGGATCCAACGAACAACGTAAATAGAACCAATACTAGTATAGGAAATAACATAGTATTATCCGATTCATAAGGATACGAAAAAAACTTCTTATTTCCAAAACGGGTAATAGTAATAAAAGGTTGTGTGATGTTTCTTGCATTCTGATCAATTAGATACGTTTTTTTTGAAAAAAAAGAAAAAATATCATGATTTTTCATTGTTAATAACGTTAATAAACGAAAATTTTTGTTAATTCTTTTTGAATCTTCTTTACCCCATAGAGATATTGAATAGAAGGGAGTATTCTTTTTACCACTATAATTTTGAAAATGAACGTTTAAATGTCCTTCAAAAGTAAGTAAATAGATTCGAAACATATAAAATGCGGTTAATCCCGCTGTAAACCAAGCTATTATTGCGAAAATTGGTGAATACAACCAAGTATCATTAAGAATTTCATCTTTGGACCAAAAACAAGCAAGAGGCGGAATACCACAAAGAGAAAGTGTACCTAATAAAAAAGCAGTTTTGGTAATTGGGATATGTTTTGTTAAACCCCCCATATAAACCATATTCTGACTTTTATTTGGAGAATATCCAACAAGAGTTTCCATTGAATGAATAACGGATCCTGATCCTAAAAATAATAATGCTTTCGAATAAGCATGAGTAATCAAATGAAATAAAGCACTTCGATAAGACCCCATACCTAGAGCTAACATCATATAACCCAATTGAGACATTGTGGAATAGGCTAAACCCCTCTTAATGTCTTTTTGAGCAAGGGCAAAAGTAGCCCCGAATAATATTGTTATTACTCCTACCAAAGAGATGAAATTCATTATGTGAGGGATGACTATGAAAAGAGGAATAAGCCGAGCTACAAGAAAAATGCCCGCAGCTACCATAGTAGCAGCATGTATAAGAGCCGAAATAGGAGTAGGCCCCTCCATGGCATCCGGTAACCATACATGAAGGGGAAATTGTGCAGATTTAGCAACCGCACCGGCAAATAATAGAACGGCACATAAAGTAACAAATAAAAAATTGACTTCATTATGATTATTAGAAATCAAGTTATTGAATATTTTGAATAAATCTCGAAATTCGAAACTCCCTGTTATCCAATAAAAACCTAAAATTCCTAATAATAAACCAAAATCCCCAACACGATTAGTTACAAATGCCTTTTGGCAAGCATTTGCAGCAACAGGCCGTGTGAACCAAAACCCTATTAATAGATATGAACACATTCCTACCAATTCCCAAAAAATATAAATTTGTATCAAATTAGAACTAGTAACTAATCCTAACATAGAAGTACTGAAAAAACTCATATAAGCAAAAAATCTCAAATATCCTTGATCATACGACATATAATTATCACTATAAATAAGAACCATAATTCCAATAGTAGTGATTAATATTGACATAATAGAAGTAAGCGGGTCGATCAAGTAACCGAATTCTAAAGAAAAATCATTATTAATGATCCAAGACCATACATATTGATAGATAGAACTGCCATTTATTTGCTGAATAAACAGATTGATCGAAAAAATCATGACTATACTTAACAAAAAAACACTTTGAAAAGCCCACATACGGCGAAGACTTTTTGTTGCCGACGGAAAAAGAAGAAGTCCCGCTCCTATTAACATAGGAACTGGAAGTGGAAGGAAAGGTATTATCCACGAATATTGATATGTCTGTTCCATAAAAAAGTTTTTTATTCTTAATTGATTGTTTCCGATTTACCGGATCCTACCCCCTTTCAATTTCAAAACAAAAGGGGTCAATAAAAAAATCAAGAGATGTACTAACTTAAAGATATTTTTTGAATTTTATATATTATCTGGGTCTTTCCAAAATACTTTAAATATTAAAATAAAGAAGTTACAATTGGGCAAATGATATGACCTACTTGTTCATAAAAAGAGAATTTAGTTATTAACTAAGATTTTTCTTAAAAATAACGAAAATACAAAATTTCATTATTATTAAATTACTTTATATTCATAAAGTAATGATAAAAAATTACATTAAAAATAAATCTGATATGAATCGATATGAATCATAGGATTAAATAAGGTACAATTTTTGTACGAATCTCGCTTTTTAGTCAGTTTGTTCCAAATCATTAACTAGTTTCAGTATGAAACTGATTGATTACTTTCCGTTTCAATAAAAAAACATTTATAGGAAGCGCTATAATATCTAACATTTTCTATTTTTTATAAGATTTATTTTTCTATTTATCAAAAGGGGGGGTAATTATCAAAAGGGGGTAAAATAAAATTTAATAAAAAAATAACGAAGATTTTTTTTAACAAAACGTGTATCTTTGAACAGATTCATTACTTTAATTACTAGTTTGATTCGAATTTTAAAATGTAATTTCGAAGTATTCTTTACTCAAGTTTGACCAATTAATAGATTAATAGAAAAATTTAAAGTTTTCATTAGGCTTTTCATTAGACAATGGGTTCTTAAAGGGTTCTTAAATCCTTCGGTCTATTTTATGTAGAAAAAATTAAATTATATTTTTATAGTAAGATTTTGTACGATTTTCGCATATTTTTTCTATATCTATATATATTTTTTTTTTTGTTTTCTCTAGATAATGAATATATTCGTTTTGACCAATAGATGTCTTTCACATCCAACTATAACAACGAGTAACCTCTTAATTTTTAAATGGCAGTTCCAAAAAAACGTACTTCTATATCAAAAAAGCGTATTCGTAAAAATATTTGGAAGGGGAAGGGATATTGGGCAGCCTTAAAAGCGTTGTCATTAGGTAAATCTCTTTCTACCGGAAACTCAAAAAGTTTTTTTGTGCGACAAAAAAAGTCATAAAATAAAACAGTGGAATAATCCGAATATAAAATATAGGCCCATTTCATTCTTAATAGGAAATCAACAAACCTATGTGTTTGTGGCTAATCAATATGAACTAGAACTCGCTTCGCTATTAGGATATTAGGATTAGGATATCTATAATAATAATTCTTCGGTTTAGGGGTTAGTAAATTATAAAAAGCTTTTGAAAAAAGAATAAAGACAAGATACAAAACTTGAGCCTTTGTTAGTATATTTGTTAGTATATTTTCTTGTTTTGGAGATGGGGGAGTCTTTTTTCCCCATCAACCTATTTGTCACAATTACTATAATCGACGTTTTTCTATACTATATATATTGAAGAAGGGTAAAAAAGAGATCTTTAGTTAAAATTAATACATCGTTGAAATTAATTTATTCATTTATTTTGAAAATTTTTTGTGTAACTTTATGACTTCTTATTTATCTGAATTAATCTATTAAAATATATAAATTTCCCATATATATATGTCTCTTTCAACCCAACCGACAAAAGCCTGGAATTTTTTGTCCGAATTAATGTGCAAGTTTTGAGTAATAAAAAGGGGTCTTATTTTTTGTTCATTGGTAAAATACATTTTTTCACTTTTAGGAAATAATATAAATGATAAATCTTTTATAGTTCTATCAATAACTAGAGGGTTGAAGTTTATAGTTTCAATAGTTCGATTCTATTGAATTATAGAAGAGCATAAACTACACCAAAGCACTAAGGTAAATAAAACCGATACCCCATAATAATGAACCTTCGAATTTATATTTGAACAAAGTTTTATTCATCAATTTTCATTTTGACTAAAAAGATTTCATTTAGTTGACTCCTTAAATCTCGACGATTGACTATGAATAGACTATTATGAATTCGAACAAGCCGCTATGGTGAAATCGGTAGACACGCTGCTCTTAGGAAGCAGTGCGAGAGCATCTCGGTTCGAGTCCGAGTGGCGGCAGACCTTCTCTTCGAAAATAGATACAATATATTATAAATTCTAGAATGAATTCAACTCCTTATTTATTTCAGGATTCCCCCTTTTTAAAAATTTTATGATATTTTCAACTTTAGAGCATATATTAA